TTGGGGCAAAAGGATTCGAACCTCCGATTAACGGGATCAAAAACCGTTGCCATACCACTTGGCCACGCCCCATTTTATTAGTTTGTTGTCGTAAAATAAAGGACAACAAACTAAGAGTACTATTTTTTCTCTCGAACAGTTAATCCTATTAAGATTGATGATATTAATTTAGTAAGAATAAAATTAAAAGATGCTATAGATTCATTGTTATATGGAATATAAATATCTTTATGTTCTAGATCACTATTTGTATCAATTAAACAAATCGTTGGAATACCCAATATTATACATTCTCGAATAATATGAAATTCATGATTTCGATCAACTATAATTACAATATCAGGTAATCTTGTCATATATTTTATTCCTCCCAGATATTTTTTCAAAGCATTTAATTTGATATTTATTATAGATGCATCTTTTTTAGATAAAATATTTATTTTGCCACTATTTTTTTTGTTTGTTAAATCTCTAAATTTTTGAAGTAAATTCTCTGTAGTAGACCAATTTGTTAACATACCACAAAACCATTTTTTATTAACATAATGACATCTAATCTTTTGTGCTTCGGATGCTATTAAAAGAGAAGCTTTATTTTTTGTACCTATACCTACTATTAAGAACTCCTTTCCCCTGCTTGCTGCATCAATAACTAAAGAACAGGATTCTAATAAAGAACGAGCAGTAATGGTAATATTTATAATATAAATATTCTTACACTTTGCGATAATATAAGGAGACATATTAGGATTCCATTTATTATTACCATGACCAAAAAGCATTCCCACATCAATCATTTCGTTTAAACTTATATTCCAATATCGTTTTATCATTTTATAAGATTTATCACAAGTTTGTAAATTATTAAGAACTTTTTCAAATCTTAAATTTAAATAAGAATATAAAATAAGAAATATAAGAATAGTATCTTGACAAAAACTTATCTAATAATTTACTTTACTTTTCACAACCTATTTTCACGACCTAAATAATGATTTAAATAATCTTTTTTTTAATCAGACGATACCCAGAGTTGAACTGGGGATAACGGATTTGCAGTCCACTGTCTTTACCACTTGACCATACCGCCAACTATAAATAATATATAGTAAATAGTATAAACCTATTTTAACTTTTTTGTATATAATTACAAATAAATACAAATACCCTCAGGGGAAGTCGAATCCCCGTTATCTCCTTTAAATAAAGATGTCCTGAACCTCTATAGACGATGAGGGCCTAAAAAAAATATATATAAAATATATATATATATAAAATATATATTTTATATATTATTAATTATTATTATGGCAAAGATAAGTTTGATACAACGAGAGAAAAAGCGTCAGGAGTTAGAAAAAAAATATTATTTGATTCATCGATCTTTAAAAAAAAAAATAAGAAGAATTTTATCTTTGAGAGAAAGATGGAAGATTAATGAAAAATTACAATCCTTGCCACGAAATAGTTCTGTCATAAGACTTCGTAGACGTTGTTTTTTAACAGGAAGACCTAGATCAAATTATAAATACTTCAGATTATCTGGATATATATTGCGAGAAATGGTTAATGCATGTTTATTACCAGGTACAATAATATCAAGTTGGTAAATTAAAAATATAAAGTAAAAGTATAAGTATAAATAAGTTTTTTTATTCAGCGCAGAGTAGAGTAGTTTGGTAAGCTCACAAGGCTCATAACCTTGAGGTCACAGGTTCAAATCCTGTCTCCGCATTTTATTTATTCTTATTTATTCTTAGTTATTTCTTTTTAGAATAATATTCTACAACTAGCAACTCATTTATTTTAATACCGATCTCTTTACTATCTATTATTTTATTTATAAAACCTTTAAGTTGTAAAGAATCAATAGATAAATGATTTGGTAAACTAATTAAAGTCGATGATATAAGATTATAATTATTTATTAATTTATTTTTATTTATAATAATATCTCTAGGTTTACAAATATAACTTGGTATATCAATTATATGGCCATTAACTAATATATGTCTATGATTAACTAATTGTCTAGCTTCAGGTATGGTAGAAGCCAGTCCTAATCTAAAGATAATGTTATCTAAACGCATCTCGAGTATTTTCAATAATATAATACCTGTTGAACTCTTTACTTTTACAGCAATCTGCACATATTTATATAATTTTTGTTCAGTTAAACCATAATAAAAACGTAATTTCTGTTTCTCTATTAAACGCATAAAATATTGTGATTTTTTTACAGAACATATTATTCTTCTTTTTTTATCACTTGTAGATATATGCTTTTTTCTACTTAATCCTGATAAAGCTCCTAACCTATATATTATTTTTAAACGAGGTCCTCGATAACGCGACATATAATAAGTAATTATATATTTTTACTTCAATATAAATTAAGTCTGAAATAAGGTAAACTAAGGTATTAAACATTAATATATATTAATATTCAATGACTATTCATTATAAATTATAAATAAGAGATAGGATAAGTTTTTTATGAAAGATATTTTATTCAATTTACTGTTGTATAAAAGAGTAGAATATAAGTATAAATTGGGAGTAATAAGATCCAAAAATAATAATAGTATTGATGATTTTTTGGATAAGAATAATCCTAGTTGGGATTATTATAAATATAAATTAGATTATTTGTATATATTTTATATAAATAATCTTAGATATGATCATACTATTCTAGTTCGAAAAAAGGATTATGATAATAATAACTATTATATTCTTATATATTTTGATTTGGATAATAAACTATTTTATCCTGATAAAGAATATTTTTATAAGCTAAAGTTTTTAATTCCTATTATTTTTAATAGTATAGGGTATATAAATAAGAATTATTCATCATATTTTTCTGTATATGATGAGAGTATTTGGAATAATCATATTAATAATTTTGTTGATTGCTACCTTATTTATGATATTACTGACATTTATAAATATGGTGTAGACCTATATATTTATGATTTATTTTTTGAGGAAAGTAAAAGTAATGATAATATAAAAATTGATGATATAAATGATGTTGATTATTTAGATATAGAAGAAGATATAAATAATAAATACAAGAATTTATGGGTTCAATGTGAGAATTGTTATGGATTAAATTATAAAAAATTATTTAAATCAAGAATGAATATTTGTGAACATTGTGATTTTCATTTAAAAATGAGTAGTTCAGATAGAATTGATCTTATTATAGATCCTGGAACCTGGGAATCTATAGATGAGTATATGTTCTCTGTTAATCCTATTGAATTCTATTCAGAAGAGGAATCATATACGGATCGTCTTTATTTTTATCAAATAAGAACTGGTTTAATAGAAGCTATTCAAACAGGCATAGGTAAACTCAATAGTATTCCTGTAGCAATGGGAGTTATGGATTTTCAATTTATGGGAGGTAGTATGGGTTCTGTAGTAGGGGAGAAGATTACTCGTTTGATCGAATATGCTAAGAATAAATCATTACCTATCATTATTATATGTGCTTCCGGAGGAGCACGAATGCAAGAAGGTAGTTTGAGTTTAATGCAAATGGCTAAGATATCTTCTGTTTTATATGATTATCAATTAAAGAATAATTTATTTTATATATCAATTCTTACATCTCCTACAACAGGTGGAGTTACAGCTAGCTTTGGTATGTTGGGAGATGTTATTATTGTTGAACCTAATGCTTACATTGCTTTTGCAGGCAAAAGGGTAATTGAACAAACATTGAAAAAAATAGTACCTGAAGGTTTACAAACGGCTGAGAATTTATTCCAGAAAGGTTTATTTGATTTAATTGTACCGCGTAATATTTTAAAAGAAGTTATTTATGAATTATTTGAACTCCAAGGATTATTACCTTGAATATTGATTCAAGGTAATAATTTTAGTATATCAATTTTAAGCATTAGCATTTACTTTAATCTTATCCAAATACAGGATAAGATTATTTATAAATATATAAAATATAAAGCAAGTAGGAACACGTTTTGTACTCTGTAGGATTTGAACCTACTATATTATAAAACCTGAAATTATGCATTCTACCAATAAGAGTACTTGTTAATAAATAATTTATAATAAAATGATAAGATTATAATAAAAATATTAGTAATTTTATTCATACTAAGATAAGATTATAAATATAAAAAAATAAAAATAGTAAGATATATGGATAAATTTAAATCAAAAAAAAAAAATTATATACGTTTACCCATGATTGTATCGGGAGATATAATTGATTATAAAAACATAAGTTTAATAAGTAGATTTATTAGTGAACAAGGCAAAATCTTAGCTAGAGAAACCAATAACTTAACTCTTAAACAACAAAGATATCTTACTATTGCTATAAAAAAAGCTCGCATTTTATCTTTATTAACGTTTAAAAATAAATAAATAAATATTTATTTATTTTTAATCTCATTTAAAAGAATATAAAAATATTCTTTATTTGATATAATTAGTTGTGCACATATTTTACGATTTATAAGTAATCTTTTTTTGTACATATTATGCATAAATAAGTTATAACTAATATTTTTTATAGTTACTGAATTTATACGAGTTATCCATAAACAACGAAAATTTCTTATTCTTATATTCTTATCATAATGAGCATAAATAAGAGCTTTTTTTTTTTTTTGAGTAAACTGTTTTGTTGAGGTAAAACCCAAAAAGGTTGATGCAAATAAACAAAACTTTTTTCTACAATTCTGAATTATATAACCTATTTTAAATTTGGTCATTTAATTTATTATTATATCTTATTATTTAGTAAGCCTTTTTATTCACTTAATTAATGATAAAGTGATAAAGCATATTTACCAATATATAATTTAATTATTAAAATGGCTTTCGCAAATATAATCTTCCCACCAGCACCTCTTTACAATTTACAAGAATAATGGGGTTTACTCGTTTACATGTAAAATATTTTAAAACGGTGGGGTCCCCCCATACGCCGGATCTTATCCTTTATTTTTATAAAAATAAAGTATTTAGTTTGTATAGCTTATTTAATATATTAAATTAATATATTAATTTATGATCATATATAAATTATAAATTAAAATAAATAATAAATAATAATTATATATTTCATAAAGTGACGACATTCAATAGTTAAAGTTGGCTAAGTAGCTAACCCTTTAATTTCGTTTTTATATTTTATTATACGCTTATTAACAAGAATAAAGAATATTTTATTATTCTGATTAAAGTTAAATAGGATTTATTTAATTTATTTAATATTATTTTATTATTTATTATTATAAATATATTAATTTAATTTGTTTCCAACACGCTAACCATAAGTTCTATAACAACTATAATAAACTATAAAATTACTAAATATGATAATATTATAGTAATTTTAATTATGTGAACTTAACGAGTCGCACATACACCCTAATACATGTTCCTCTACGCTGAGGACATCCTATAAGAGCGGGAGATCTCGTGACATTCTTTTTAGGCTGTCTTGAATTTAGTATAAGTTGTTTAATAGTAGGCATAATTATATAATTATTTAGAGTTATTTGGTTTATATTAATCTTAACCTAAATTTTAGTTACTTTTAGTTATTTGGAAATATTTATATGAAATATATGAAATTGATATGAAATATGAATATGAATAGATTACTCAGTGGTTTACAATTAGATCATATCAATTTATTACTTATTTGCTACAAGATCAATGATACCATAGTCTCTAGCTTCTGTTGAAGACATAAAAACATCCCTTTCCATATCTTCAGAAATAACCCATAGGGGCTTACCTGTTCTTTGTACATAGATTCGTGTTATAGTTTCACGAAGCTTTAATATCTCTTCGGCTTCCAGAATAAAATCTCCTGCTTGCGCTTCGTAAAAAGAACTAACAGGTTGATGAATCATAACCCTGATATTAAAATATATACCGTACAGGCATAATAATTTCAAATTGCATACGGCTATATAAATGAATATATTTTTTAAGACCGATAAAAATTCATATCATCCTTACTTTTACTTTACTTTCGAACCTATACTATGATGATTCTGTTACTCTCCCTAATATTTTATTTTTTTTTTTATTAAATTAGCAATCCCAAAGTTTCTTTTTAAAAATTAAAAATATTAAAGGTATAATGGGGTAAGTATATCTGTGACGCTTTATATATTCTTATAGCTATAAGAATATATAATAAAATAATAAAAAGCTTTTCATACTACTATATTTCGATATAAAATAATATGTTTGTTTATATATAAAAAATAATAATATCGAATTTTAAGTGCCATGCTATTTTTACTATATACTATATTATAATATTATTTATTTTATTTATTAATTTTAAAAAGCGAAGGCATATCCTTTTTCTTTAATTTTTAAAAATAAAAAGACTCATTGGCGCCAAGCGTGAGGGAATGCTAAACGTTTGGTTATTTCTCCTCCAATTAGGATTAAAGATCCCATAGATGCGGCTAATCCAATACATATAGTATTAATTTTTGGTGAGATGAATTGCATAGTATCATAAATAGATATTCCAGGTATCACCCAACCTCCCGGAGAGTTTACAAATAGATAAATATCTTCGATTTCATCTTCTATACTTAGATAGACCATAAGACCAACAATTTGATTTGATATATCACTCTCAATCTCTTGTCCTAAAAAAAGCAATCTCTCTCGATAAAGTCGGTTGATTAAGGAATTATTTTTATCCCCGATAAACCATACGTGCACTTTTTAATACATATGGTTTTATTTATTTCATAAAATAATCAATGTGTAAATAAGAGTCTTTTTTTTTTGCTCATTTTAAATTTATATTAAAATTATTAAAATTATTAAAATGAGCAAAAATATAAAATATATAAATGGAAATAATTATTAATAAATTTAATAAATTATCATATAATTGATACATTTTTTTATCTTTTTTCATCGATAAGTAAATTAATGATGTATTTTGTATTTTATTGTTCCTTAATAGGTTTTTATATTAGGTTTTTATTCTACTCCAGATCAGCTTTTATCCAATATCCGATTTTATTTACGCATATAGAGCAAATAATATATAAAAAGAAAAATATTGAGGTAGTAATTATTATTTTAAACGGAGCCTGAATTTTAAAATTTAAATAAACCATAAATTTTAATTCTTATCTTTTAATTATAAATAACTTATTTATTATTTCACGCTTCAAATCCTTTATTGTTAAATAAATCTTTTATTTTTATTTTTTATTTGGTGAAAAATTATAATGCTTAATCAGAAAGCTAACGGTTATATAAATACCATATGACCACAATAAGGTTTACAAGTCGCACTATATGTCAACCCAAGCTGCATCTTCCTCTCCGGGAATACGAAAAGGTACTCTTGGAACACCAATGGGCATTATTATAAAAAAGCTGAGCATTCTTTACTTTACTTTAAAAAAGGAAACATTATTTTAAAATAAAAAGATCATTTATAATATATGAAAATATTATATTTAGATATTTAGTTATACATTTATACATTAAATATGCTTTTTCTTAGGAGGTCGACACCCATTATGTGGAATGGATGTAACATCTCGTATGAATCTCAATAGAATTACATTTCTACAAATAGCTCTTAATGCCGCATCTCTACCTATGCCCGGGCCTTTAATCATAACCTCAGCTTGTTTAATAATAATACCTAAATCTAATATTTTATACATAGCGTTACATGCTGTAATTTGAGCGACATAGGGTGTTCTTTTTCTTGTACCTATAAATCCAGAAGTACCTGCAGAAGTCCAAGAAATAACCCGACCCATAATATCTGATATAGTTACAATAGTATTATTTAAACTTGATTGAATATTAATAATTACTTTTGATATTCTATGTGTATTATTGTATAAACTAATCTTTTTTTTTTCTATATTTTTTTTCATATAGTTATAATTATAGTGATATAAGATATTAATATAATATTAATAATATTAAATTTAATATTAAACTATTTCTGTCTATATTTATGTCTAGAGTTGTAACAAATAATAAAAAAGTGACCCCGCCTTCGAACCAATCGACATTTGTTACACACTTTACGAACAGAAGACTTTATCTTCATTATCTATTTATTTATGATACTCCCTTTTACCCTTATTAGCTTATTTCATATTTTTTAAAAATAATTACCAAATATAACACAATACTTCTCCTCCAATTCTTTTTCGTTTAGCTTCTTTATCTGTCATTAAACCTAGAGAGGTTGAAAGTATTAATATTCCTATTCCTCCTAAAACCCTAGGAATTTTTTTATAATTGGAATATATTTGTAAACTTGTCAAACTCTTATTTTTAAAATTTATCGTCTTTTTATTATTCTTCATCTTATATCGTAATGTTAAAACTAATAATTTTATTTTATTACTAATGTGATTCGTTCGAACATCTTTAATAAATCCTTCTTGTAAAAGTATTCTTATAATATTATTTGTGATATTAGTAGATGCTATTTTAACTATTCTTGTCTTGTTATCATCAACATTCCTTATAGAAGTTAGAATTTTATAAATAATGTCTTTACCCATCATGATAAATCCTAGTTATTGTATCGATATTTATAAAACGTTGGGTGATAATGAAATTATTTTAGTAAAATTAAAATTCCTCAATTCTTGAGGAATTACACCAAATATTCTAGTACCTTTTGGATTACCATCTTTATCAATTAAAACTGCTGCATTCCCATCATATCGTATTATAATACCGTTATTTCGTTTAAATTCTTTGCATGCACACACAATAACAGCTCTAATTACTTCAGATCTTTCTAAAAGCATGCGAGGCTTTGTTTTTTTTATTACAGCAATAATAACATTACCAATAAAATTATATTTAGCTCCTAAAATACGAATACACATAATTTCTTGAGCTCCACTATTATCAGCTACTTTTAAAAGGGTTTTAGGTTGAATCATATTATATTTATTTATATCAATAAATATTAATTATAATGAAATTAACTAAAAATAACAAATTTGGTTCTTATAGGAATCTTATATGTAGCTATTTTCATAGCAGTCTTAGCTACAGTTTCTGATACTCCACTCATTTCATAAAGTATTTGGCCTGGTTTAAGAACATAAACCCAATATTCAGGGGATCCTTTGCTTGTACCCATACGTGTTTCTTTAGGTCTTATAGTAACAGGTTTATCTGGAAATATGCGTACCCATAATTTCCCACCACGACACATATATCGTGATATATATCTTCGTACTGCTTCTATTTGCCTAGCTGTGATCCACGAAGGTTCAAGTGCTTTTATAGCATATTTTCCAAAACAAATGTGATTACCTTGACAAGATATACCTTTCATTCTACCTCTATGTTGTTTACGAAATATTGTTCTTTTGGGGTTATAGTTGATGGGTTATCCATTATCTATAATCTATAGTATTACCATCGCTACTACAGAACCGTACATGAAAATTTCTATTCATACGGCTCCTCACGAATAAAGTTAAATATATCAGTTTTATCACATTAATTAATAACATAATAAAAATTTTATTCGAGGGCGAATATTGTTATACCTTATAAATATTTAATTTCGCCATCCTACCCAATGAGTCAATATTATTTTAACTCTATTCTATAATTATAGAATAGAGTTAAAATAAAAATACTTATAGAATAATAGGTTATGTCGTCCCTATAACTTATTTTTTTAGTATTTTGTTTAGACTTAAGCTATTCAATGGAGCTATAATAAGAAGGATATATTTTGAATTCATATTAATTTTAAGCTCTATGCAATAATCTTATATATTATATATTTATATATATATATTTTTTTTATTTATGTTATTTATGTTGATAGTTTATAACATTGTACTTAATTAATATTAAATATATATTAAGTCATACATTTTAGTATTTTTTCATATATATACATATATATCATCATATATATCATAGATATAAAATATATATTTATAAAGTTTAACTATTATTAAATTTTTAATTCTTTCTATCATCTTTACCTTGTTAAATAAATCCTTTGTCACATCTTATAATCTAAGGGTATATAAGTATTTTATTTATAACTTTTAATTATAACTTTTTAAATTGAGTTGCTACAACTATACAATAAAATAAATAATACAATTATACTCTTATTAGGATTTTATACTTTACAGTATAAAGTTATAAGTTTAAGAAATAGTATACTACCGAGTCACACACTGAGCATAACAATTGTAATAAAAAAATAAGAGATTATGACCCAAAACTTTTATATAATCTTATCTGATAATGTATGTATATATAATTATTATAATTATGTCATAACTATTTTTATTATTTTAATTATATAATTATAGAAACTATTTAATATTTAAATAATCTACATCAGCTTTAAACTTTGCTAAATCAATAAATTAAAGAATTAAAAATTAAGAAAAATATGCAATAGTTCGATTTAACTCTGCTATTCGAATAATTCTTTCTTTTTCGCGTATGGCATATCCATTACCTTTAGTGGCATCTATTAATTCAGAACTCAATTTAAAAATAATATTTGTACCCGACCGTTTTCTGGCTGATCTTAATAACCATTTAATAGCAATACATATTCCTTGTTCGAATCCTAATTCAGTAATAACTAGGTCACCTTCATTTATTTTTTTTATTCTTATACCTGGATTTAGCATTCTAATTGCTTTACGTAAAAAAGTTATGGGATCCCCTTTTATCTTCTTTTTAATATGTTTCAAAGATAGATATATAATTTTATAAGCTAAATATTTCTTTCCATTTTTCATAATACGAGTAACTAACATGTTAATCAATTTATTGTGATAAATTGGATCATATTTTATTATTCTTTTTTTATTAAACATTTTATCGTGGCATGTGTATTTCCGTCTTTTTATAAAAGTTAAAGAATTAAGAATTACTTATTTTAACCTTTTAACCCCATATTGTAGGATTATTTTAAAAACATAATAAAAAAGTATTCCACCAAACCGTACATACAACCTTTATTGAATACGGCTTTTTACATAATTTTATTGAAGCTTTAATTATATTAATTATATATTTATATATATTCATTTATTTTATTTTATTTATCTTAATTGAATATCCGTTTCCTTTTAAGATTGGAAATCTATTATTTTACCTATCCATATATCCTATAGTTATTAAGTTTATAATATAAATCATATGTAAAAATATTGCTATTATGCTTATACTTAATTCTAAAAGATATATAAGCTCTTATATTTTATTATTTTTGATATTTGATACTTAACTTTAAACTTATAATAATTTTAATAATAAATAATATAAGTTTTATTTTTATTATAGCCTGCTATAGTCTCCTTAAAAAAAAAAATAATAATATTAAATTATATTATATTATTAGGTTAGCCATAAAATTTACGCGTTTTATAGCAATTATCACACGATATTCTTAAAAGATACAAATATTGGATAAAACTAAAAAACGCACTAGAACGACCCTTTTTACGATCTTTTACTCCGACAGCATCTAGAATTCCTCGAATAATGTGATATCTCACGCCGGGTAAATCTTTTACCCTCCCTCCTCTAATTAATACTATAGAATGTTCTTTTAAATTATGGCCAATACCAGGTATATAAGCAGTTATAGAAAATCCAGAAGTTAATCGTACTCTGGCTATTTTACGCAATGCAGAGTTTGGCTTCTTAGGGGTAAGAGTGTAAAAGTTGACCTATTTTATAGGTCAACTTAAAGAACCGTACATGAGATTTTAATCTCATACGGCTCCTAACAATAAAAAATATAAAAGATTAAAGATCAATAAAGATTAATGTGAGCTTATCCATGCAATTATGCACTATTTACAAGTTAGATACTATAATTTTAATAAATATATTTATACTTTCTTTTGTTATTTTTTTTTTTAGTTTTAAAAATATTTATTTTATGACCTATATTATTATTTATTATTTATTTATTATATTATAGTAATTTATATTATTTATATTATATATCTTAATATATCATACATATATTCATACATATATTTTAAATAAATAAATTATTTAAAATATTTTGAATACATATATAATTTTAAGATACTGAAACGACTGCTATTATTAATATTAAAACAATAACGATTAATACAAGATATATCTTCGACTCTAAAATTGGGCCAAAGAAACATCTTTAAGTGAATAAAAGATTTATTAGCTTGTAAATATTTTGATGAATTAAGTAGTATTTTTTTACCATTATAAATCTTTTTATTATTATTTGAAATATTTAAGTAATTTAAACAAATTCTAAATCTAAATTCTCTACGACGTTTAAGACTTAATATATTCTCTGGAAAGAATATATTACTTTTATTTTTATATTTATTATTTCTTATATACTTCTTATTCAATGATATATCTAAAGTTTGATATATAATATGTTCTCCACCTCTTCGTATATATATAATAATTGGTTCAAAAATAAATATACCATTATTTATAAAGTCTGATAAGTTTTTTTGAATTAACATGTCATCTACCTTTATTTCACTTCTTTGTATTGAAGAAATATAAATATCTTTTGGATTCTTAAGTCTAAGTAAGAGACAATATACTTTTATATTCTTAATTATTCTTTTATTTAAAGCATCAGACCATCTCAATTGAAAAAGTAAAGAGTTTTTAAGAAAATAATAGAGTTCTGCTTCCCTATTGTTTGTATATTGTTCTTTTTCCATAATATTTTTACTTTCTAGTCTTATGAAATCTTTATAAATAATTATTTTTTCAGATAATTCATTTGAATTTATTCTTTTTTTTTTATTTATTCCCATTAAATCACTTCTTTTATAAATATTAAAAAGAAGTGATTTAATGGGAATAAACCAAGGTTTTTCTTTATACACATCAAAGTATATAAAGAATTCTGTAAAGAACCAATATTTAAAATTAAATATATCAATAATAATTTTATTTCTATAATTTATTAAATGAGAATGAATAATTCTATAATCTAAATATTTTTTATATAAAATATTATTGATATTTAGATTATTATCTCTATTTTTTTTTTTAGTAGTATATGGAATATATCGATTTAAATAATAAATAAAAAACGATTTATATTTTTGTTTATTAAAATCATATTCAATATCCTGTTGATACCCTCTTTTATTCTTAATTTTTACTATCAATGTTGATATATAATCATATGATGATATATTATTAAATAAATATTTATTTAATAATATATCATATCGATAGTTTTTTGTCCATTTATCTCTCTTTTTTTTTACTAAAGAATACAATTTATAGTAATCTTTAATAAGGTATTCTTTATCTATTTGAATAATAATTTTACTTTGATTTAAATTATATTCATAATATTTATTGTTTTTATTATACCATTCAGAATTTATTAATATATCATTTTCTTCTATTTTTGATTTAAAAAATAAATCAAACCACATTTTCCAATCATTTTTTGCATCTGTATTAATTTCATTATACTTATTTCTTCGTAATTTATATATAAATATCAATCGCAATTTTTGATATTGTGATAATTTGTAAAATACATATGCTTGAGAAAAATAAGATAAAAAAGAATAAATTTTAAAATCCTTATTTGTAATCTTTTTTATATTTTTTGTATTTAAAAATATTTTTTTTATAATTAATATGAAATTTATTGTATTTTTAGTTATTTCATAAAATATATCTTGTTCTTTATAAATATAGGTATTAAATTTCATAAAATAATACTTACTTGAATAAAAAAATATTTTTACTTTTATCTTATAAAAAGTAATTATATATAATAAAAAAAATATATATAGTTTTTCAAAAAATAATTTAATAAAATAATATGATTTACGTGTTAACCTTATATTTTTTTTTACTAATATAATCCAAAAATACATATATGATTGTAATACTCCATCTTTATAATATTGAATTATGTTATTCTTTTCTTTTAAAATTTGTTCAGTTTGTTTCCTAATTTTAAATACTTTATAATAAACATCTCTAATATTTGTTTGAAATAAATAAATATTAGAGATGTTTGTTGTTTGACTTAAAACAGATGATTCATAAAATATATTCTTTTTATTTTTTTTTTTTAAACCTTTAAATTTTAAAAAAAAAATATTAACTCTTTTTTTTATTTCTTTATAAATAGGATTAAAAATAAAAGATTGTTTTCGGGGATCACCAAATAGATGCTCAGTTTCGCCCCCCCAAATTGTTAAAAAAAAAGATTTTGGTCGTTTTATATTGTGAGATATTGATTTATCCCTTCTAAAAGGTTTTATACAAAAGGGATATAAAATTTTTATCTGAATTCCATCTATTAACCAATCTTCTGGAAATTCAGTTTCTGATAATTGAACACCATTATAAGTACATTTAATATGCATTTCTTTTGACCATTCTTTGAAATCTTTTTCCCATTCGGGAATTTGAAACAATAATACACGCAATATATTTTTAACTATTATTAATAAAGGCAATAGAATGTATTTTCGAAAATAAGATTGTATTACTAACATTAAACTTCTTATTACTTGATTAAATAAAGGATTATCCCAATCTTTATTTATTTCTATCTGATCATCTTTATATTTATGCTCTTTTTCCAACTTGGGAATTTTTAAATGTAATTCTTTTACCGTTTTAATACCTATAAATTTATTAAATATAAGATCATTAATCAAAGAAAAAGAATTAGTTAAACGATCCAAAAATAGGGGAGAATGAGCATTTACTTGAAATAAATCCCAAATAACTATTTTACGTCTTTGCGCACGCATAGATCCCTTTATTAAGTTACGACTAAAATCTGATTTATTTGAGTAATGTATCAGAGTTACCTCGTCTATTCGTTCCTCATTTATATCTTTTTTATCCGTATTATTTGAAATCAATATGTTATTAGTATCTTTATTATTTTCTTTATAAATGATTATATGTTTGAACTTTCTTGAA